CAGAGAATAGTTTAAATTAGAATGTTAGCTTTGGGTGCTGATGGTGGAGTCGAGGACTTTTTCTCTGAATATGCCCTTGGAAGGAAGTCTTCGTCTCCGGTTTACAAGACTGGTGTATTGGTCTGTACTACAAGGGCAGGCTCATTTGAGTATTTTGTTTTCGATTAGGGATGTGATTGGTATCAGGAGCAGGATTGTTGTGAAGTATAGTACGGATGCTACTTGTCCAATGGTAATGAAGGGGTAGCTTACTGGTTGTCCTCCGATTCAGGTTAGGGTGAGGAGGTCTGTGATTAGAAATCAGTAGAGTAGTTGGCTTAATGGGCGGAATGTTATGCTTTGTTGTTTGGATATGTGGAGAGCAGGAATTATTACTAGGATGAGAATAGATAGTAGTAGGGCTAAGACGCCTCCTAATTTATTGGGGACAGATCGGAGGATTGCGTAGGCAAATAGGAAGTATCATTCGGGTTTGATGTGGGGTGGGGTGTTTAGGGGGTTGGCTAGGGCGTAGTTGTCTGGGTCTCCTAGGAGGTCTGGTGAGAATAGTGTTAGTGTTATTAGGGTCAGGAGAAAGAGGAATAGGCCTAGGATGTCTTTGATTGTGTAGTAGGGGTGGAAAGTAATTTTGTCGGAGTGGGAGGGGATGCCTAGAGGGTTGTTTGATCCTGTTTCGTGTAGAAATAGGAGATGGAGGGTTGTTAGGGCTGTGATAATGAAGGGTAAAATAAAGTGGAAGGTAAAGAATCGTGTAAGGGTGGGGCTGTCTACTGAGTAACCACCTCAGACCCATTGGACTAGGTTTGTTCCGATGTATGGGATGGCGGATAGCAAGTTTGTGATTACTGTGGCCCCTCAGAAGGATATTTGGCCTCATGGGAGGACATAGCCTATGAAGGCTGCTGCTATGGTTGTGAGTAAGAGGATGATGCCGATGTTTCAGGTTTCTTGGTAGAGAAATGAACCGTAGTATAGGCCTCGGCCGATGTGCAGAAAGAGGCAAATGAAGAACATTGAGGCGCCATTAGCGTGGAGGTAGCGGATGGTTCAGCCATAGTTCACATCTCGGGCGATGTGAGCGATTGATGAGAATGCGGTTGAGGCGTCAGGTGAGTAGTGTATGGCTAGGAATAGTCCTGTGGTGATTTGAAGGATTAAGCAGGCACCAAGGAGTGAGCCGAAGTTTCATCATGTGGAGATGTTGGATGGGGTAGGGAGGTCAATGAATGAGTGGTTGATTAGTTTTGTCAGTGGGTTAGTTTTGCGTATGGGGGTCATTGATGTTCTTGTAGTTGAAGTACAACGATGGTTTTTCATATCATTGGTCGCGGTTGTGGTCCGTGCGAGAATGATGACATATGTTTTATTTTTATTGAGTGTGGGTTTGGTAATGGGATTCGTGGGGTTTTCTTCTAAGCCTTCCCCTATTTATGGGGGCTTAGTGTTGATTGTTAGTGGTGTGGTTGGGTGTGCTATTATTTTAAATTGTGGAGGAGGCTATATGGGTTTAATAGTCTTTTTAATTTATTTAGGTGGGATGATGGTTGTTTTTGGGTATACTACAGCGATGGCCATTGAGGAGTATCCTGAGGCGTGGGGGTCTGGGGTTGAGGTTTTAGTGAGTGTCTTAGTGGGGTTAGCAATGGAGGTGGGGTTGGTGTTGTGGGTAAAAGAGTATGATGGGGTGGTGGTTGTGGTTAATTTTAATAATGTGGGAAGTTGAATGATTTATGAGGGGGAAGGTTCGGGACTAATTCGGGAAGATCCTATTGGTGCGGGGGCTTTGTATGATTATGGGCGTTGATTGGTAGTGGTTACTGGTTGGACGTTATTTGTTGGTGTATATATTGTGATTGAGATTGCTCGGGGTAATAGGTTATGTGATTAGAAGAAGGATTATAAGAAGTGGGAAGAAGAAAGAGAGGAAGTACAGTTTGATTAAACCTTTTTGGGTGGAGGTAGTGATGGAGGCTGAGATTTGATGCTGTGAGATTGTCTTAGGTAGTAGTTTTTCTAGTCAAATTAGGTCTAGGAGGAGTAGGGGTAGATTTTGACTTATAAGAAGTCCTAGATAGGGAATTGCGCGGTGTGTAATACTGGGGTAAAATCCGAGTATGTTGGAGAAGTAAAATGTGTATGGTGGGTGTTTTATTTTGAGTTTGTTGGTGAGGTAGTTGAGGTCTAGGGCTGTTAGGAGCCCTAGGAGAGTAATGCTTAGGGCTGTAAGTTTCAAGTAAAGTGGGATTGTCATTTGGGGTACGGATGTAGGGAGGATGTTGTTGGTGATGAAGAAGCCTGCAAATAGGCTTCCAATTGTTAGGCGTTTAATGGGATTTAATAGGGCGGGGTAGTTTTCGTTGATGTTGGCGAGGGTTGGGAAGCGAGGTTGACCTGTTAGGGTGAGAAGAATTATTCGAGTGCTGTAGGCACTCGTAAGAGAGGTGGCGATGAGAATAATTGATAGGGCCCAGGCGTTTGTGTATGATATGTTTGCGGTTTCGATGATGAGGTCTTTGGAGTAGAAGCCTGTGAGAAAAGGTACCCCTATTAGTGCTAGGCTGCCAATGGCCAAGGAGGTTGAAGTGAGGGGTATGGTTTTGAGTAGACCTCCTATTTTTCGGATGTCTTGTTCATTATTGAGGTTGTGGATAATGGACCCAGAGCATATAAATAATATGGCTTTGAAGAAAGCGTGGGTGCAGATGTGTAGGAATGCTAGGTGTGGCTGGCCAATGCCGATTGTGGCTACTATGAGCCCTAGTTGGCTTGAAGTGGAGAAGGCTACGATTTTTTTGATATCATTTTGTGTGAGGGCGCAGATTGCCGCGAATAGAGTAGTAATGGCACCTAGGCATAGTGTAAGAGTTTGAGCTAGTGGGTTGTTTTCTGCTAAAGGGTGGAAGCGGATGAGTAGGAAGACCCCTGCCACAACTATAGTGCTTGAGTGGAGTAGGGCTGAGATAGGGGTAGGGCCTTCTATGGCTGAGGGGAGCCAGGGGTGGAGGCCTAGTTGAGCTGATTTGCCTGTTGCTGCTAGGAGTAAGCCTAGGAGTGGGATAAGGCTAGGGTTGGTATTTAAGAGAGATATTTGCTGTGGGTCTCATGAGTTGGAGTGTAGGAGAAATCATGCTAGGGCTAGGATAAAGCCAATGTCACCAATACGGTTGTATAGGATTGCTTGGACAGCTGCTGTGTTGGCGTCTGTTCGGGCGTACCATCAGCCAATGAGTAGAAAGGATATAATCCCTACACCTTCTCAGCCGATGAAGAGTTGAAACAGGTTATTAGCGGTGACTAGGATTAGTATGGTGATTAGGAAGATGAGCAGGTATTTGAAGAATTGGTTGATGCTTGGGTCTGAATTTATATATCATAGTGAGAACTCTATGATGGATCATGTGACGAACAGTGCTACGGGGATGAATATTATAGAGAAATAGTCTAGTTTAAAGCTCAGGGAGAGTTGAATTGTTTGGGTTGTTGCTCAATGTCAGCTTGAGATAATAGTTTCTTGGTCTAGGCATAGAAATATTGTTGTAGGGAAGAGGCTGATAATAAAGGTGGATGCGACAATAGATTTTACGTAATGGGGGTATGAGCTTTTTTTGTTAGGGTTAATGAAGGTGGTAAGGATAGGGGGAATTAAGGAAGTTAGGGCTAAGGTGGTTATGGTAGTGTACATAGTTATTACTTTTATTTGGAGTTGCACCAAAATTTTTGGGTCCTAAGACCAATGGATAGCTGTTATCCTTTAAAAGTTGAGAAAGCCATGTTGTTAAGCATGGGGATATGAGTTAGCAGCTCTTATGAGCTTTCTCGGTAAATAAGGGGTTGAGAGCCTCTGTTATCAGATTCACAATCTGATGTTTTGGTTAAACTATATTTACAGGAGGTAAACCCGGTGATAATATCGGGGTTGAGGGATAGGAGGAGGATGGGGGATAGGTGCATGAGTATGAGGATGTTTTCTCGTGTAAATGAGGGTTTTATGTTGGTAATGTGGTGTGTGAGTGGACCTCATTGTGTTGTGGTAAATATATAAAGGGAGTACAGGGCTGTAACTAGCATGTTAGATCCTGTAAGTAAGAGGGTGATGTTTGATCAGGAGAATGTGGTTACTAGTACGGATAGCTCTCCTAGTAGGTTAATGGTGGGGGGCAAGGCGAGGTTGGCGAGGCTTGCTAGAAGTCATCAAAGGGCTATTAATGGGAGTAGGGTTTGGAGTCCTTGAGAGAGGATTATGATGCGGCTGTGAGTTCGTTCGTAGTTTGAGTTTGCTAGGCAGAATAATAATGATGATGTAAGTCCGTGGGCGATTATAAGAATAACTGCGCCGGTGAAGCTTCAGGGGGTTTGGATAAGGATAGCTGCTACTACAAGGGCTATGTGGCTAACTGAAGAATATGCAATGAGCGATTTTAGATCTGTTTGCCGTAGGCAGATGGAGCTTGTTATGATTATACCCCATAAAGATAGGGCGAGGAAGGGATAAGCTATGTGTTTTGTCAGGGGATTAAGAATGAGTATGAGGCGTATTATGCCATAACCACCTAATTTTAAGAGTACTGCAGCGAGTATTATTGAGCCAGCAATGGGGGCTTCAACATGGGCTTTAGGGAGTCATAGGTGGAGTCCGTAAAGTGGTATTTTCACTATAAAGGCTATTGTGTATGCCAGTCATATTAAGTTGTTGGCTCAGGAGTTAGATAGTTCTTGGGCAGTGAGGGTGAGTAATAGAATATTTAGTGAGCCTAAAGTGTTGTGAGTGTGGATTAATGCGATAAGTAGGGGGAGGGATCCTACTAGGGTGTAGAATAGGAAGTATGTACCCGCGTTTAGACGTTCGGGTTGGTTGCCTCATCGGGTGATGATAATTAGGGTGGGGATAAGTGTGGCTTCGAAGAAGATATAGAATATGATTAGTTCTGTGGCTGTGAATGTTATGATTAAGGAGATTTGGAGGGAGATTAATATGGAGAGATAGAGTTTTTTTCGTGATAGTGGTTCGTTGGATAGGTGGCGCTGGCTTGCTATAATTGTAAGGGGTAGGAGTCAGGTAGTTAGTATTAGGAGGGGGGTCGTTAGGGGGTCGGAGGAAAAAGATAGGGAGTGACTAGATAGATTGTTGTTAATCTGGTTAAAAAATAGTAGGGGAATGATGCTGATGATTAGGCTGTGAACGGTTGTGTTGATTCAAATTATATGTTTTTTGGAGAGTCATGTTAGTGGTAGCAGCATAATTGTTGGGGCGATTAGTTTTAACATTGGAGTAGGTTTAGGTTTTGTACATAGTCAAGGCCATATGTGTTGGAGATTGAGACCAGTAGGGCTAGGCCTACTGCTGCTTCACAGGCAGCAAAGACTAGCATGGTGATGGGTACGATATTAGCTAAGAGGGAGTGGGTATTGAGGGTTATGAGGGTAGCTATAATGAATAGTGACAATATTATTCCTTCTAGGCATAGTAGGGAGGATATTAGGTGTGAACGGTATACTAGTATTCCTAGAAGTGAGATGGTAAATGCTAGTATAATGTTTATGTAAATAAGGGGCATTTGGTAAATATGATTATCATAATTTAATGAGTCGAAATCATTCGTTTTGTTTAAACTATGTACCAATTCGGCCCAGTCTAGTCCTTTTTGCAGTCATTCGTAGACTAGGCTTAGGGTTAGGATAATGATTAATAAGAGGGATGATATGACTGTTAGTGGTAAGTTGGTTGTTTGCAGGGCTCATGGTAGGGGTAGTAGGAGGGCAATTTCTAGGTCAAATAGTAGGAAAGTGATAGCTACTAGGAAAAATTTTATGGAGAAGGGAATGCGGGCGGGGGATACGGGGTCGAAACCACATTCGTAGGGGTTAGTTTTTTCTATGTAGCTGTTGAGTTGCGGTAGTCAGAATGTAATAATTATTAGTAGTAGGGCTAGAAGGGTGTTGACTATTAAGGTTAGGGCGAAGTTTATTACTCTTTTTTGGGCACTACCAAAACTGGTTAATTGGAAGTTAACGGTACTAATTATACTAAAAGAGTAGGATCCTCATCAGTAGATGGAGACGTATAGAAATAGTCAGACTACATCTACGAAGTGCCAGTACCAAGCGGCGGCTTCGAAGCCGAAGTGGTGTTTGGATGTAAAGTGAAATATTAGTTGGCGAATAAGACAGATAGTGAGGAAAGTTGACCCAATGATGACGTGGAGTCCGTGAAAGCCTGTGGCTACAAAAAATGTTGAGCCATAGATGCCATCGGAAATGGTAAAGGGGGCTTCAAAGTACTCTGAGGCTTGCAGGAGGGTGAAGTAGAGGCCTAGTAAAATTGTGATAAGTAGTGCTTGAATTATTTGGTTACGGTTATTTTCTATTAGGCTATGGTGGGCTCAGGTAATTGAGACACCTGATGCGAGTAATACAGATGTATTTAAAAGTGGAACTTCTAGGGGGTTTAGTGGGGTGATGCCTGTTGGGGGTCAGTGTGCTCCTAGTTGAGGGGTGGGGGCTAGGCTGGAGTGGTAGAAAGCTCAGAAGAATCCTGCGAAGAAAAAGATTTCTGAGGTAATAAATAGGATTATCCCATATCGTAAGCCTTTTTGGACGGGTGGTGTATGGTGGCCTTGGTATGTGCTTTCTCGCATTACATCACGTCATCATTGGTATATGGTTAGTATGTTGGTTAGTAGACCTAGTGTGAGTAGGGTTGTGGAGTGGAAATGGAATCATATGGCTAAGCCTGAGGTTATTAGGAGGGCTGAGAGGGCTCCTGTCAGGGGTCATGGGCTGGGTTTTACTATATGATAGGCATGTGATTGGTGGATCATTATGTGTTCTCGTGCAGGTAGAGGCTCACTAAAAGTGTGAAAACGTAGGCCTGGATGAGGGCGACAGCGATTTCTAAGACAGTTAATAAAATTAGGACTGTAAAGATGATAAGTGTTGAGGGAAGATTAGTGGTTGATATTGCTAGTGTGGCGCTTCCGATTAGGTGCATAAGTAGGTGACCTGCAGTGATGTTAGCGGTTAGGCGTACAGCTAGGGCTATTGGTTGGATGAGTAGGCTGATGGTTTCGATGATGACTAGTATAGGGATGAGGGGTGTAGGGGTGCCTTGTGGTAATAGGTGGGCTAGGGCGTTTTTAGTCTTGGAGCGAAAGCCTGTAGTTACTGCGCCTGCTCACAGGGGGATGGCCATGGCCAGGTTTATAGATAGTTGGGTAGTTGGTGTAAATGAGTGGGGCAAGAGTCCGAGGAGGTTGGTTGTGGCAATAAAAATAATTAAGGATATTAATATAAGAGATCAGGACCGTCCCTTGGTGTTATGTATAGTTATTATTTGTTTTGAGGTTAGTTGGATTAGTCACTGTTGGGTGGTAATCAGTCGGTTGTTGATGAGGTATTTGGAGGTGGGGATCAGTAGAGGGGGAAGTAGGGTAATCAGTACTGCGGCGGGTAAGCCTAGGATTGTGGGGGTAATGAATGAAGCGAATAAATTTTCGTTCATTTTGATTCTCAGGGTTTACGGAAGTTTTTTATTTTTATGGTTTTTGGTAAGGGGGGTAGGTGGTAATTTGTGTTTAAAATTTTTAGCTGGGTGATGAGAAATAGTGTGAGGAGTATTGGGGCAATTATGGTGGGCCATACGGTGGTATTTAGCTGGGGCATTTCACTGCAAAGAGGTATGGATACTCTTAATCTTTAACTTAAAAGGTTAACGCTAAGTTAGCTTTACAGTGAGCTCTGGAGAGGGGTGAGAGGGATATTATAGGGTGAATACGGGCCCCATTTCAAAGATTTTTAGGGGGATTAGTTCTAGGACAATGGGCATAAAACTGTGGTTGGCTCCACAGATTTCTGAGCACTGGCCGTAGTATAGCCCTGGTCGTGTGGCGGTAAATGTGGTTTGGTTCAGGCGCCCGGGGATTGCGTCTGTTTTTAGGCCTAATGTGGGAACAGCTCATGAGTGTAAGACATCTTGGGATGTAATTATTATACGGACGGGGGCTTCAACTGGAAGGACTACTCGGTTGTCGACGTCAAGGAGTCGTAGGTCACCTGGTTCTAGGAATAATGGAGGGAGTATGTAAGAGTTAAAGATCAATCCACCATAGTCGGTGTATTCGTAGGTTCAGTATCATTGGTGACCGATTGATTTGATAGTAAAGGAGGGGTCGTTGATTTCATCTGTCATATAGAGGATTCGTAGGGATGGGAGGGCGATCAGGACTAAGATAATAGCTGGTAGGATGGTTCAGACGGTCTCTATTTCTTGGGCGTCTGAGATGTTGGTGCTAGTTAGCTTTGTTGTGAGTGTTAGGAAAAGGGCGTACAGGACTAAGAAGCAGATGAGAAAAATGATTATGAGGGCATGATCATGAAAAATAATTAGTTCTTCTATGATAGGAGAAGTAGCGTCTTGTAGACCTACTTGTGCTGCATGTGCCATTAAGATATACGGGGTTCAACCCGTGATTTAACCTTGACAAAGTTATGAAATAGTTTTTCTAATATCTCTTTTGAAAAAGTCATGAAGGCCATGGGGTTGGCTTGAAACCAGCTTTGGGGGGTTCGATTCCTTCCTTTTTTGTTTAGACTTTATATATACGGGCTCTTCAAATGTATGATAGGGTGGAGGGCATCCATATAGTCACTCCAGATTTGTGGAGGGTTCTTCGATTATTAGGACTTTTCGTTTTGAGGCGAAGGCTTCTCAGATTATAAAAATTATTAGTATTACTGCTGTTAGGGAAATGAATGAGCCCACGGATGATAGGATATTTCATGTGGTATATGCATCGGGGTAGTCCGAGTAACGTCGGGGTATTCCAGATAGGCCAAGAAAGTGTTGTGGGAAGAAGGTTAGGTTAACGCCAATGAATATGATGGTAAAGTGGATTTTGGCATAGGTTTGATCTAGAGTGTAGCCTGAGAATAGGGGAAATCAGTGAATAAAGCCCCCTATGATGGCGAACACAGCTCCTATAGATAGGACATAGTGGAAGTGAGCTACGACGTAATATGTGTCGTGCAGCACGATATCTAACGACGAGTTTGCTAGTACGATGCCGGTTAGGCCACCTACAGTGAAGAGAAAAATGAACCCTAGGGCTCAGAGCATTGCGGCAGATCATTTGGTGTTGCTTCCATGGAGTGTAGCGAGTCAGCTGAATACTTTGACGCCGGTAGGGATAGCGATGATTATGGTAGCGGAGGTGAAGTAGGCTCGTGTATCTACATCTATTCCTACTGTAAATATGTGGTGGGCCCATACAATAAATCCCAGGAAACCAATTGATATTATAGCTCAGACTATACCTATATACCCGAATGGTTCTTTTTTTCCGGAGTAATAAGTTACAATGTGGGAGATTATTCCGAAGCCTGGTAGGATAAGAATATAAACTTCGGGGTGTCCAAAAAATCAGAATAGATGTTGGTATAGGATAGGGTCTCCTCCTCCGGCTGGGTCGAAAAAGGTGGTGTTGAGGTTACGGTCTGTTAGTAACATGGTAATTCCAGCAGCTAGTACTGGGAGAGATAGAAGAAGCAAGACTGCTGTGATTAGGACGGATCAGACGAAAAGGGGTGTTTGGTATTGGGTTATGGCGGGGGGTTTTATATTGATAATTGTTGTAATGAAGTTGATGGCTCCTAGAATAGAGGAGATGCCTGCTAGGTGCAGGGAAAAAATGGTTAGATCTACAGAAGCTCCGGGGTGGGAATAATTTCCTGCTAAGGGAGGGTAGACTGTTCAACCAGTCCCTGCGCCGGTTTCTACTATAGCGGATGCGAGCAGAAGTAGGAAAGAAGGGGGAAGGAGTCAGAAGCTTATGTTGTTTATGCGGGGGAATGCCATATCGGGGGCACCAATTATTAAGGGAACTAGTCAGTTGCCAAAGCCTCCGATTATGATAGGCATTACTATGAAGAAAATTATTACGAATGCATGGGCTGTGACGATAACATTATAGATGTGATCGTTACCTAGAAGGTTGCCTGGTTGGCCAAGTTCCGCCCGAATAAGGAGACTTAGGGCTGTGCCTAGGACTCCAGCTCATGCGCCGAATAGTAGATATAATGTTCCAATATCTTTATGGTTTGTAGAGAACAATCAGCGGTCGGTGAACATCAGTGGAAAAAAGGAGGTAAAATGGCTGAGTAAGGCATTGGACTGTAAATCTAAAGACAGAGGTTAGGCCTCTTTTTACCAGCTCCGAGGTGAATTTCATATTGAATTGCAAATTCGAAGAAGCAGCTTCAAACCTGCCGGGGCTTCTCCCGCCTTTTTTTCTCGCGGCGGGAGAAGTAGATTGAAGCCAGTTGATTAGGGTGTTTAGCTGTTAACTAAATGTTTGTGGGTTTGAGTCCCATTGATCTAGTAAGGGCTTAGCTTAATTAAAGTGGCTGATTTGCGTTCAGTTGATGCAGAGTAGGGTTTTGCAGTCCTTAGTTGTTGCAGAAATTAAGTATTATAACTTACTAAGGGCTTTGAAGGCTCTTGGTCTATGTTTAACCTAAATTTCTATAAAATTATTAGTATGAAGGGGGAGATGGGTAGAAGCAGGGTGGTGAGTGTGGTAAGTGTAGGGAGGAAGGGAGTGGGTTTAGTATGTTCGAGCTGTCATTTTATCTTTACGTTGTTGGATGTAGGTAGTAGTGTGATAGAGGTGGAGTAAATTAGGCGTAGGTAGAAGTAGAGGTTGAGGAGAGTGATGATGGCCATAATGGTGGGGGTAATGAGGTCATTATTTTTTGTGAATTCTTCGATAACAAGTCATTTGGGTAGGAAGCCGGTTAGTGGGGGTAGACCTCCTAGGGAGAGGAGGGTGGAGGAAATTAGAGGTGTTAGTCATGTCAGTTTGTTTCAAGTACGAGATAGTAGTAGGGTTGTGGTGCTGGAGTTTAAGTTGAGTAATAGGAATGTGGTAGTAGTGAGGATAATATAAATAGTCAGATTAAGAATAGTTATATTAGGATTATATGGTAGGACTGCTATTATTCATCCTACATGGGTGATTGAGGAGTATGCGAGAATCTTGCGTAGCTGAGTTTGGTTTAGTCCACCTCAGCTGCCTGCTAGGATGGATAGGATTGAAAGGGTGAGGAGAAGGCTTACATTTATTGACGAGGAAATTTGGTATATGATTGATATAGGGGCTAGTTTTTGTCATGTGAGGAGGAGTAGGCCAGACATTAGGGGGGTGCCTTGGGTGACTTCTGGTACTCAGAAGTGAAAGGGGGCTATTCCTAGTTTTATAGCTATAGCTACTACGATCATTAATGATGAGTATTGATTAGTGGCATTGGTTGTAGTTCATTGTCCGGAGAGTATGTTGTTGGAGAGGATGGCTATTAGAAGGATTATGGATGCAGTTGCTTGTGTAAGGAAATATTTGATGGCGGCTTCTGTGGAACGGGGGCTTATTTTTTTGGTTAGGACTGGGATGAAAGCTAGTATGTTTATTTCTAGGCCTACTCAGGCAAAGAATCAGTGGGAGCTTAGTGCCGTAATAAGAGTGCCTGTGAAGATGGTAGAGTAGATGATGGGTTGGGCCAGGGGGTTAATTAGTACGGGAAGGATGTGACCAACATTTTCGGGGTATGGGCCCGATAGCTTATTTAGCTGACCTTACTTTAGGATGGGGTGTGACAGGTGGCACGGAGAATTTTGGATTCTCAGGGATGGGTTCAATTCTCATAGTCCTAGAAATAAGGGGGTTTAAACCTCTATTATTTACTCTATCAAAGTAACTCTTTTATCAGACATATTTCTTAGGTTTGAGGGGGAATGCTGGAGATTGTGGTAGGCATGGAGATGTGTCATATGAGTAGTGCCAGGGTGAGTGGCAAGAAGTTTTTTCACAGGAGGTGCATGAGTTGGTCGTAGCGAAATCGAGGGTATGCGGTTCGAATTCATAGGAATAGAGAGGTTAGGAGCAGGGTTTTGGTGATGAAGCATACCGTGTAGAGTTCAGGGGAGTGGGCATTGTATGTTGTTCCTAGGAAAATTATAGTGGTGAGAGCATTTATTATGATAATATTTATGTACTCGGCTATGAAGAATAGGGCGAAGGGGCCTGCGGCATATTCGATATTAAAGCCTGAGACTAGTTCAGATTCTCCTTCAGCGAGGTCGAAGGGGGTCCGGTTAGTTTCTGCTAATGTGGAGGTAAATCATATTATGGCTAAGGGTCATGTTGGTAGAAGCAGTCAGAGGTGCTCTTGTGTTATGATGAGGGTGGAGAGGTTAAAGGAACCGCTCATTAGTAGTGTTGATAGTAGGATAATGGCCAGGGTTACTTCATATGAGATTGTTTGGGCTACTGCTCGTAGTGCGCCGATCAAGGCGTAGTTTGAGTTTGATGCTCATCCTGATCAGAGGATGGAGTAAACGGCTAGGCTAGAGGTGGCTAGGATGAATAGGAGGCCTAGATTGAGGTTGACTAGGGGGTTAGGTATGGGGAGGGGGGTTCATAATAGTAGGGCAATAGTGAGGGCTAAGGTTGGGGCGGTGATGTAGAGGGTGATAGTTGATGTTGAGGGTTTTAGAGGCTCTTTGGTGAAGAGTTTTATGGCGTCGGCGAAGGGTTGGAGTAGTCCGTAGGGGCCTACAACGTTGGGGCCTTTACGTAGTTGTATATAGCCTAAAATTTTTCGTTCGGTTAGTATCAGGAATGCTATGGCAATTAGGATAGGTACAATGAGGAGTAGGAGGTTAGCCATGGGTATGTTGTTAAGAAGAGGAATTGAACCTCTGATTATAAAGTTTTAAGTTTTATGCGATTACCGGGCTCTGCCATCTTAACAAACCCTATTCTTGAGCAGATGTGGGTGTTATATTAAATTGAGATAATATCATTTATGGGGGAAGGCGCTTTGTGAAGTGGGCCTTGTTTCTCTTGTCCTTTCGTACAGGGAGGAACACGGAATAGATAGAAACCGACCTGGATTACTCCGGTCTGAACTCAGATCACGTAGGACTTTAATCGTTGAACAAACGAACCTTTGATAGCGGCTGCACCATCGGGGTGTCCTGATCCAACATCGAGGTCGTAAACCCTATTGTTGATATGGACTCTAGAATAGGATTGCGCTGTTATCCCTAGGGTAACTTGTTCCGTTGGTCAAGTTGTTGGATCAATTAAATGTGGTAGCTCGCTTTGACTGGTGAAGTCTTGGCATGTGTTGTTCGGAGGTTGAATTATACTCCGAGGTCGCCCCAACCGAAATTTTTAATGCAGGTTTAGTAGTTTAGGGCCTGTAGGCTTATTAAGTGTTGCTTGCATTAATGAATTAAAGCTCCATAGGGTCTTCTCGTCTTGTTATGCTATGCCCGCCTCTTCACGGGCAGGTCAATTTCACTGGTTAAAAGTAAGAGACAGCTGAACCCTCGTGGAGCCATTCATACGAGTCCCTATTTAAGGAACAAGTGATTATGCTACCTTTGCACGGTTAGGGTACCGCGGCCGTTGAACACATGTCACTGGGCAGGCGGTGCCTCTAATACTGGTAATGCTAGAGGTGATGTTTTTGGTAAACAGGCGGGGTAAGATTTGCCGAGTTCCTTTTACTTTTTTCAACCTTTCCTTGTGGGCATGCCTGTGTTGGGTTAACAGTGGGGATAATAATGGCTTGTTGGTTAGTTGTAAATATTGAGTTGTTAATTGTCAGTTTAATATTTTGGTCTGATGTAGGCTTATGCGGAGGAGAATGGTTTCATGTTACTTATACTAACATTAGCTCTTCTATAGGGTAATAGATTGATCCAATTGGGTGTAAGGAGTTCAGTTGTGTGTTTGGGATTATTTTGGGTAATAATGTTGAGCTTGAACGCTTTCTTAATTGGTGGCTGCTTTTAGGCCTACTATGGGAATTGAATTTTTTACTCACTTTACAAGGTTTTTTCCTAGTGTCCAAAGAGCTGTTCCTCTTTGGACTAACAGTTAAATTTACGGGAGGATTTGGAAGGTTCTGTGAGTAAATTTAAAGTTGAACTAAGATTCTGTCTTGGATAACCAGCTATCACCAGGCTCGGTAGGTTTGTCGCCTCTACCTAGGAATCTTCCCACTATTTTGCTACATAGACGGGTGTGCTCTTTTAGCTGTTCTTAGGTAGCTCGTCTGGTTTCGGGGGTCTTAGCTTCGGCTCTCTTTGCAAAGTTATTTCTAGTTAATTCATTATGCAGAAGGTACAGGGGTTAGTCCTTGCTGTGTCATGCTTGGTTGTATTTTTTCATCTTTCCCTTGCGGTACTACATCTATTGCGCCGATTTACAATTTCTATCGCCTATACTTTATTTGGGTAAATGGTTTGATTAAAGTTGTTTGGTAGTAATGTGGGGTGGGTTTGGGGCTAGGTTTTGCTCAGAGCGGTCAAGTTGAGTTGAAATCTCCTAAGTGTAAGTTGGGTGCTTTGTGTTAAGCTACACTCTGGTTCGTCCAAGTGCACTTTCCAGTACACTTACCATGTTACGACTTATCTCCTCTATATAGATGCGTAGGGGCTTTAGTTAAATGTCCTTTGAAATATACTTGAGGAGGGTGACGGGCGGTGTGTACGCGCTTCAGGGCCCTGTTCAACTAAGCACTCTACTCTTAGTTTACTGCTAAATCCACCTTCTACCCTTAGATTTCATAAGGGTTATCGTAGTTTTCTGAAGTAGAAAATGTAGCCCATTTCTTGCCACCTCATGGGCTACACCTTGACCTAACGTCTTTACGCGGGTACTTGTGCTTACTTTGTGGCCTTCGTCAGGGTTTGCTGAAGATGGCGGTATATAGGCTGAGCAAGAGGTGGTGAGGTTGATCGGGGTTTATCGATTACAGAACAGGCTCCTCTAGAAGGATGTGAAGCACCGCCAGGTCCTTTGAGTTTTAAGCTGTGGCTCGTAGTGTTCTGGCGAGCAGTCTTGTTAATCTAACTGTTGAAGTTTAGGGCTAGGCATAGTGGGGTATCTAATCCCAGTTTGGGTCCTAGCTATTGTGTGTTCAGATGTATTAAAGCCACTTTCGTAGTTTATTTTATATCAGCTGGAGTTTTTTACAACTCAGGTGAATTTTAGCTTTATTGGGGGATTGATCTAAAACACTCTTTACGCCGTTCTCTATTGACTTGGGTTAATCGTGTGACCGCGGTGGCTGGCACGAAATTGACCAACCCTGGGGTTAGTATGGCTTAGTTAAACTTTCGTTTATTGCTAAAGGTTTATCACTGCTGTCTCCCGTGGGGGTGTGGCTAGGCTAAGCGTTTTGAGCTGCATTGCTGCGTACTTGATGCTTGTTCCTTTTGATCGTGGTGATTTAGAGGGTGACTCACTGGGGCGGGGATGCTTGCATGTGTAATCCTACTAAGAGTTAATAGAAAGGCTAGGACCAAACCTATTTGTTTATGGGGTGATGTGAGCCCGTCGAAACATTTTCAGTGTATTGCTTTGGGGAGGTAAGCTACATAAAC